TTATTATTATATATTATATTATTTAATTATTTATTATTATAAATTTTATATTATAAAAATAACAAATTATTATAACACTAACATAACAAATGGGCGATGGGGAAAATAAGAATCCCCACCCCGGAAATACAAAAAAAAAGATATTCAAAATTCAAAAAAGAGAACCTTTGTATCTTATTCGAGTTAAACCAATTCAGATTACTCCAAATTTATTTGTCGTACAAAAAAACTTTTTGAATTACCCGTAGAAAGAGATTTCGCTAATGAAAAAGCTTTCAACGCCGCCCAATATCCTTTCTTTTTCCAAACATTTTTTCGAATACGCTTTTTTGATGTAGAAGTACGTTTTTTTGGAACTGCCATTCAAAAAAAAGGTTATTCAGTGCTATAGTTGGATGTCAAAGACATCTATTTTTAAAACAAAACGATCGGTCTCTTTATGTCATTATTTATCTATTCCTATAGATTTTCTAGATTATAATTATATAGACTACTATACAAATTTCATAAAAAAAAATGAATAGAGATGGGAAAATAACATAAAATGCTTCTATTCTAGAACAAAAAAAAAAAACAATATGATATAACCTTTTTTTTTTATTTATATTCCATACACTATCCAGAAAAAAGAAGAATTTGTATTTAATTTATTGGTACCTTTCTTTTTTATATCTCCATTCAAATCTATAGGATAGATTAGGATCTATTATGACATATAAATCGAATTGATGAAATCAAAAAAACGTAAAAAAAAAAAAAAAAAGTCTTTCCTTTTCTATCTCTGCCTATTTTTTTTGTCGTCCTACATTTATAATTTATACATCTCCATTTATAATTTATACATCTCCATTTATACATGAAAAATACATCAAAACAAAAAGTGTAAAAAAACCATTTTATCTACCTAATAAAAATAAAAATAAAGCAAACTTGAATTTTTTTTTTTTTTCTATTAATTGGTAATTGGTCAAGCTCGAAGAGAGAGTATGCCCAATTTGCATTTTCAATCAAATTCGAATGAGACTCGTAGTTAATCTGTTAAAGGATACATAATTTAAAAAAAAAAAAAAAGAATATTTTATTAATAGTCATTTTTTCCTTTAATTATATGTAAATGTAAAGAAAATATTGGATAGTCTTTCCTACAAGAATAAATTCATTTATTGTAATGGAAGACAATCAATCAGTTCCGCAATGAAAATGAACTAGTTAATAAGTTCGAATAAACAAACTCAAATAATTCGTTTTTCTTTTATTAAGTCAAGTTCTAGGACATCCTACGATTCATATCAAAATCAAGTACTTTTTGTGGTGGAATTCTTTGTATTCTTGATCGATGTATATAAATTATTGTAATACGTACTAATAAATAATAATTGATATTTTCAGAAAAATATTACTAAAAAAAAGAATTCTTTTTTTTTTTTTCATTAGTAACTCGGTGATATCATTTGATTACTTCTAACTTCGAAATTTGAATATTTTTGAAATATTTGAGAAAGATTAAAAAATTAAGAATAGAAAATTCCAGTTAACTTTGTAATATCTTGATTTTTTTATTGCCTCCTTTCAATCAAAAGAGATAAGAGCCGGTGAATCAGAAACGATTAATTAAGAAAGAATAAGAAAAAAAAGTTTTTATGGAGCATACATATCAATATTCATGGATCATACCTTTTGTGCCACTTCCCATTCCTATTTTAATAGGAATGGGACTCCTACTTTTTCCGACGGCAACAAAAAATCTTCGTCGTATGTGGGCTTTTCCCAATATTTTATTGTTAAGTATAGTTATGATTTTTTCGGTCGATCTGTCTATTCAGCAAATAAATAGAAGTTCTATCTATCAATATGTATGGTCTTGGACCATCAATAATGATTTTTCTTTCGAGTTTGGCTACTTTATTGATTCACTTACCTCTATTATGTCAATATTAATCACTACTGTTGGAATTTTTGTTCTTATTTATAGTGACAATTATATGTCTCATGATCAAGGATATTTGAGATTTTTTGCTTATATGAGTTTGTTCAATACTTCAATGTTGGGATTAGTTACTAGTTCAAATTTGATACAAATTTATATTTTTTGGGAATTAGTTGGAATGTGTTCTTATCTATTAATAGGGTTTTGGTTCACACGACCCGCTGCGGCAAACGCTTGTCAAAAAGCGTTTGTAACTAATCGGATAGGCGATTTTGGTTTATTATTAGGAATCTTAGGTTTTTATTGGATAACGGGAAGTTTCGAATTTCAAGATTTGTTCGAAATATTTAATAACTTGATTTATAATAATGAGGTTCATTTTTTATTTGTTACTTTATGTGCCTCTTTATTATTTGCCGGCGCAGTTGCTAAATCTGCGCAATTTCCTCTTCATGTATGGTTACCTGATGCCATGGAGGGGCCTACTCCTATTTCGGCTCTTATACATGCTGCCACTATGGTAGCAGCGGGAATTTTTCTTGTAGCCCGCCTTCTTCCTCTTTTCATAGTTAT